TTACCAAATTCTGAGGAGTAGGTATCAATTTATGCCTAATTGCTCCGCCTATAGTTCCCTTAACTACATTTTCTAAACGAGCCAGAGCCAAACCGAGCTGGTCTTGTAAAAGATCCGCTACAGAGCGAATACGTTTATTTTTCAAATGATTCATATCATCAAGTGTACCCATGCCAAATTTCATCCCAATCAAATGATCGGCAGCTGCTAATATATCTCGTGGTAACAAAAATATATTGTTCTGAGGTATATTAAGATTAAGTCTCCAGTTAATATTTCGGCGACCAATCCTTCCTAATTCACACCTTTGGTGAAAGAATTTTTTTTGTAATTCCTTACATAAGGATTCAGAAAAAATTGGATCCCCACCTACACAAGAAAATTGTTGATAAAACTCCAAAATAGCATTTTCTTTTGACCCTATTTTTTTTTTCTCCTTATCAGTCAAGAAAGATAAGAAAATTTCAGGGTAGCAAACATTCTCTAAAATTTCTCTTAGATTCGAACCCATAGCTGATGATAGAACTAGAATAGATATTTTCTGTTTCCTACTCACACGAGCCCATATTCTTGCTTTTTTATCAATCTCTAATTCTAACCTGCCTCCCCAATCTGATATTATGGTGCCGGTATAGACCGAAATCCCGTTATGATCCAATTCTGACTGGTAATAGATACCAGGACTTTGCAATATTTGATTGATAACAATTCTGTATATTCCGTTTACTATAGAAGTTCCAAGGGAATTCATTAAAGGAATGTTTCCAATAAAAACTCTTTGTTCTTGCATATTCCTACTGGTTTTCCAAATTAACCCCGCGGATACATATAATTCAGAAGAATATGTAAGTGATTCATAGACAGCATCTCGTTCTTTTATCAGAGGTTCTACCAATTGATATGTTTCCACAAATAATTGAAATTCAATTTCGTGATCTATATCTTCAACTTTCGGAAATTTAGAAAGTTCTTCTATTAACCCCTGATCAATAAACCGATAAAACCCTTCAAATTGTATCTGATTTAATCCGGGTATTGTAGATGTTCCCTCTTTTCCATCCCCGAGCATCTTTTTTGAATTTCCCATTTATCCGTTTATTGAAAAAATACCATCCCATCTCTCATTCTTCACCGAATCATATCCATAGAATTCGATCTAGCAATAATGGAATTTCTATTCTGTTTACTGAATCACATGAAATTTTATCCAACTCCAAAATATATGGAATGTATGAAATACGTATGAACGGAGACTAGATTCAATTGGAATTTTTTTATAATTATAAGAAATAGATCCAAATGTAACAGAATTGAGAAATACCACTGGAACTTATGGAGTTTTGTAAAGACTAGAAAAAAAGTAATTTCATTTTCACCTATGATATTACATATTAGATTGCATACCATTAAAAAATTTATTCATGCTTGGATCTGTTCGAGCAGATAAATATATAATAAATAGAAAACTTTTTTTTTTACCACTTTACTTTTTCATGTATTTGTATTTCATTGTTCAAAAAAAAATTTGCAGAAAAAAGTTTTACCTTTTTTGAATAGAGTATCATTGAATTCAAGTAGGTAAGAAAACTTGTGTTTTTTTAGTTATTAATTTTTTTTTTTAGAATGCACAGATAAGATATATACGTCTCTTTTTCTTCTTTTATTGGGGTACAGTTCTATTTGGGACAGCACATGCTGTGCTCTATAAAAAATTAAACTTTCTCTTCAATGTATTCAATGAAAAATTGAAATACAAAAATTTATTGAGAATTACTCCTCAAAAGCATCCCTAGAGAGATAAAATACCCCATTATAGAGCTATAGCTCTATAACACAACGTAACGTATGTTCTGATTCTGGGGTTTACATATACTCAGAATTACTGTTATAATTGAAATTGAAGAAGATTTTTTTTTCTTTTTAATTGAAAAAACTCAATATAGATTGGTTATAAATACATTTCTAATGATTTGCTTTTATTATTAGAAATAAAAAAAAATGTCGATTTTAATTCAAAAATGGTCATGAATTTACAGTCAATAGTTAATGGTTCGGATTTATACTGGATTCTTCTATATTTTGTGACTAAAAAACTATATATTTTTTTCGGAGTTGAAAAAAAAAGATAAAATTTGAATCTAGTTTCTATCGTTTTGGCGGCATGGCCGAGTGGTAAGGCGGGGGACTGCAAATCCTTTTTCCCCAGTTCAAATCCGGGTGCCGCCTCAACAACAGACTTGAAATCCCCTATTATAACAAACGTAGGAAAAGACTCTTGATACTTTCTTTATCGTGATTCTAAGCCCCAGGCTCTCGAGGTTCCTTTCTCTAACCTAAAGTTTTGCCTATCAGATTCAAGGAAAACTTAAAGTAGTGGGGGGAAATCCGTAAATCTTTACTTTCCACTACTAAAATTAGTTCCACTTACTGAGTCTTCAATTAGATTGGGTAGCCAGAGGGGGAATTAAATTAATAGTTTTGAAAAGGACCTAAGATACTTTGGATACAGACTAATGAAAGTCTCGGAATGCTTAGACATTCAATCAATATTAGATTAGATGAATAATTGCCTTTCTTTTTACTTAAAAAAAAAAATGATAAAATAAATAAAAAGTCTTATTCTTTCTACATGTGAGTCAGATTCCTTGGATACTTCGAAAAGTGTCCGTTTACTTGTGTTTACATCTTGTCGATTCTACTAGAAATTCTATAATAAGAATAACTCATTATTAAGAATAAGATAAGTGTGTTTTTTGGAGTAGTTCATCAATGGTGACCAAATACCTCTCCCTTTTTTTGACTCTGTACCAGTGATTTCACTATTATTAGTGAACAATAATGGAATAGTTTCTTCATATTCATAGAAATAGGGGACAGAATTCACATGGATATAGTAAGTCTCGCATGGGCTGCTTTAATGGTAGTTTTTACATTTTCCCTCTCTCTCGTAGTGTGGGGAAGAAGTGGACTCTAGAAGTACTACTAATTGCGGTAATAATCAAACTCTATCAACCTGTATCAATTGTTTTAGTTTTATAGACCGTTCGGAAGTTTTTTTTTAAGATTTTTTTTTAGAATTTGGATTTCTGTTTTGTTTTATTGACTCATTTTCTATTTTTATATCAGGGTTTACACGGTTAACCATTCATGGGGTAACCCCTTTTCGAAATCTAAAGAAGTTTCCATCGAATTAGGATTATCTGTATTAAACGGATCAAACAAACAAATGAAATTGAGAAAGTATGTACATACATTTCATATTCTATTTATATTGATAAAAAAAAAAGAGATATCCATATAGATATTAAGATATTTCACTTGTACTTTATACATTACAATAACCGTAATGGCTAGTATGGTAGAAAGAGATCTCTTTCTACCATACTAGCGGGCCCCTTAGGATACTACTACTGAGTCTACGGCATTACTTTCATTTAAGACGAGAAATTTAAATCCTTTTTTCTTTGTTTTTTTTTCATTGTATTGTATAGTAAAATTGTATTCAAATTAATCATTTTGACTAACCGTTTTTACGTAAATTATAAGCAAAAAAGCAGTAGGAATGAGAATGAAGAGTGCAGTAGCAATAAATGCAAGAATATTTACTTCCATAATTTAATCGTTTATTATTATTATTTTTTTTATCTCGGGATTTAATCCCATAGAGATGAGAAATCTTTCGCTTGTAAACTCACTCAGATGAATTAGATTTCGATGCTATTGAATGAAAGAAATATCATGAATAACAATAGCGTAGCTATGAAATCGACTCATCGTCAAGAATTTAATAGTATAACATAGGAAGATCCTTTATCCACACCGAATACATAATGAGATACCTGATCCAATCAAAAAATATTTATTTATTTTTATTTTTCCCCGCTTTCTTTTCTACAACCTAGTACTTTACTTTACTTGTACAATCATCTGATGCAGTATCATAAAAAACCTTTTCTACTTCGATTGTTTACAAAAAGAGTTTATAAAGAACCTTAAATAAACAATAGAAATAAAATAAAGAAAACAAGTACGAAGTTCAATTTGAAATTTTCAAAAAATTTTAAGGGTCTATCGTCTTTTTGGAAAACAAATAAGGGGAGTGTGATAAAGACGAGTCCCAGTAAAAAAACTAAAATATTCCAAAAAATTAACTAAATTAAAATTAAATTTTCTTACGAGTTTTTTCTTCACCATCGGCTCTAATCTTTAAAAAGAGCATATTCATTAGGGAAGACTTATTTTATATTTATTTTTTAAAAATCCTCTTTACTTGGTTGGATTCGAACTTTTTTCAATTCCTTGACTTCATAGAAATAAAAGTATACATAGGTACTCTTGGCAAACGTATTATACGCCATCCTATTCCATTTTACTACACGAGTTAATGGGAGATCAATTGACAAAAAGCAGAAACCCATACAGTATCTCTTTCTTGAAGTGTTGAATGCTCTCAATAATTATCCTAATTTACATATGTCTCTCTACCATCAATTGGTGCTAGTTAAAATAATGTAAATACCCCTTTCTTTTGCTTGATGAAAAAAGAAAAAAAAAGATAAATGAAACCATTTTGATCCCCTTGCCCAGAAACAAAAAGGGGAGTGTATGTCTTTTTTTATTGAATTCGCCGGGACTGACGGGGCTCGAACCCGCAGCTTCCGCCTTGACAGGGCGGTGCTCTGACCAATTGAACTACAATCCCATGGAAATCAAGTGGGTAGCTTACATATTCCTTCTTATGATTTCATTTTAATCATTTCAATTTGAGATTCAAATTAGTGTTTTGTAACACTAAAAGTCACAAGTGATATATTGATATCTATATGGATATCTCTTTAGTGAGAGCAAGACGGATTGCTGGTAATCCTTGCATTATTATCAAATCGATTGATAATCTATTTTTTTTATTATAAAAAATAGATTATTTTCTCGACTCTGTTCATTAAAGTTTATATTTAAAGGATCCATATCGGGATCCTTAGCAAGATCAAGATCGGAAT